ATAAATATAGTATTTTAATTAATAAATACTTTTAATTTATTTGTAAATTATTAATAAAATGGCCGAATTATAAGCATTAAATTGTAAGTTTAATTATGAAATTAAAATTTCTTTTATTAAAAATTTAATAAATAAATTATTTAATGAAGTGCCTGAAAAAAAGGATTATTTTGATAGAATAAAAAATGTAAAAAAATTACCTTCATTAAATGGTTTATAAAATTTTAATAAACAAATCTCAAATTAAACAACCTAAATTAAATTTCATATTAATAATTATATTAATTATTAGAACAATAATTACTATTAATTCAACTTCATGAATTAGGGCTTGAATAGGAATAGAAATAAATCTCATATCATTTATTCCTATAATATTAACAAAAAATAAAATTTTTAAATCATCAAATTCAATAATATCTTACTTTATAATTCAATCAAGAAGATCATCAATCTTATTACTAATAATTATAATAAATAAACTAGAAATAAATTTTTTTAAAATTAATATATTAATTTTATTTTTACAATTAAGATTACTAATAAAATTAGGAGCAGCACCATTTCATTGATGAACTCCTAAAATTATTAATTATTTAAACTGAAAAAATTGTTTTATCTTATTAACTTGACAAAAATTAGCACCCTTTATAATAATTTCTATAACTAAAATAAGAAATTTAATTTATTATTCAATTATTACTTCATCAATTATTGGAGCAATCCTAGGTATTAATCAAACTTCATTAAAATTAATAATTTTATATTCATCTATTAATCATATTTCATGAATAATAATATCAATAATAATTAATATATTAATATTTATATTTTATTTTATTATTTATACAATTTCAATCATAATTATTTGCATAATATTAAACAATTTAAACTTAAATTTTTTAAATCAATTATTAAAAAATAATAGATTAAATATATTTAATAAAATTAATGTAATAATAATATTTTTATCAATAGCAGGTATCCCACCAATAATTGGATTTTTACCTAAATTCAAAATTTTAATATTAATAATAAACAATAAATTAATRATAGAAAGAATAATTTTTATTTTATTTTCATTAATTACTTTTCTATTCTATATGTATCCATTAATATCAATAATATTATTTAATAAAATAAATTCAAAATGAAATATAATAAAATTTAATTTATTAAAAAATAATATATTAATAATTTTAACTAATTTAACAATATCTTTAATAATAATTATACCCTTATTATATTTATAATAAAGATTTTAAGTTAAAATAAACTAATTACCTTCAAAGTATTAAATAAAAATATTTTTTTAAATCTTAATTAATAAATGATTATTTTCCACTAATCATAAAAATATTGGAACATTATATTTCATTTTTGGATTTTGATCAGGTATGTTAGGACTATCATTCAGAATAATTATTCGAACTGAACTAGGTACACCTGGATCGTTAATCGGAGATGATCAAATCTATAATGTTGTTGTTACTTCACACGCATTTTTAATAATTTTTTTTATAGTAATACCAATTATAATTGGAGGATTTGGAAATTGATTGGTTCCACTAATATTAGGAGCACCAGATATAGCCTTTCCTCGACTAAATAATATAAGATTTTGATTACTCCCACCTTCAATTATTTTTCTTTTATCAAGAAGAATTGTAAATTCAGGGTCAGGTACAGGATGAACTGTTTATCCCCCTCTATCAAGAAATATAGGACACATAGGAGCTTCTGTAGACTTAACTATTTTCTCACTTCACCTAGCAGGAATTTCATCAATCTTAGGAGCTATTAACTTTATTACAACTATAATTAATATAAAAATTAAAATTATAACGTTCGATCAATTACCTCTTTTTATTTGAGCAACATCACTAACTACCTTACTTTTACTTTTATCATTACCTGTATTAGCAGGTGCAATTACTATACTTCTTACTGATCGTAATTTAAATACATCATTTTTTGATCCAGCAGGAGGAGGAGACCCAATTTTATACCAACATTTATTCTGATTTTTTGGACATCCTGAAGTTTATATTCTAATTCTTCCAGGATTTGGAGTAATTTCCCATATTATTTCACAAGAATCAGGAAAAAAAGAAACTTTTGGAACATTAGGTATAATTTATGCAATAATAGCAATTGGACTATTAGGTTTTGTTGTATGAGCCCATCATATATTTACTATTGGTATAGATGTAGATACACGAGCTTATTTTACAGCAGTAACAATAATTATTGCTATTCCCACAGGAATTAAAATTTTTAGTTGACTAGCAACTATATACGGATCACAAATAAATTTTAATGCATCAATACTATGAACATTAGGATTTGTTTTTCTTTTCACAATAGGAGGACTAACAGGAATTATATTATCAAATTCATCAATTGATATTATTTTACATGATACATATTATGTAGTAGCTCATTTTCATTATGTTTTATCAATAGGAGCAGTTTACGGAATTATAGCAGGATTTATTTATTGATACCCCTTATTTACAGGTTTATCAATAAATAATAAATGACTTAAAATTCACTTTTTTATAATATTTATTGGAGTTAATTTAACTTTCTTCCCCCAACATTTCTTAGGATTAAATGGTATACCTCGACGATATAGAGATTACCCAGATGCATACTTAATATGAAATATTTTATCATCAATTGGATCAATAATTTCATTCATTAGAACAATTTACTTCATTTTTATTATTTGAGAAAGATTAAATTCACAACGTCAAATTATATTTACTTCAAATATAAATACATCAATCGAATGAAATCAAATAATTCCACCCACAGATCATAGATTTGATGAAACACCCTCTATCTTAAAAATTTAATAAAATTGAATAAATTTAATTAAATCATCAAATCTATTATGGCAGATTAGTGCAATGGTCTTAAGATCCATTTATAAAGATTTAATCTTTTTTTAGAAAATGACAATATGAATAGATTTCAGACTTCAAGACGCTATATCACCAATTATAGAACAATTAATTTTTTTCCATGATCACTCATTAATAATTTTAATTTTAATTACAATTTCAATTTTATATTTAATAATATCAATAATATTTAATAATTACACAAACCGATTATTATTAAATAAACAAAATATTGAAATTATCTGAACAATTATACCTATATTAATATTAATTTTTATTGCAATACCATCAATTCACTTACTTTATTTAATAGACGAAATAGTTAATCCGATTTTAACAATTAAATCAATTGGACACCAATGATATTGAAGATATGAATATACAGATTTTAAAAATATTGAATTTGACTCATATATAAATCAAAAAAATTTTATTAAATTAAATTCATTCCGTTTATTAGATGTTGATAATAATTTAATTTTACCAACAAACTCTAATATACGGATATTAATTACTTCAACAGATGTAATTCATTCTTGAGCTATACCATCATTAGGAAAAAAAATTGATGCTATTCCAGGACGTTTAAATCAAATTAACTTAATAATAAACCAACCAGGATTAATATTCGGTCAATGTTCAGAAATTTGTGGAGCTAATCATAGATTTATACCTATTGTAATCGAAAGAATCCCAATAAAATCATTCTTAAAATGAATTAATAATTTCAAATAAATAAATAAATACATTAAGTGACTGAAAAGAAAGTATTGATCTCTTAAATCATATTATAGTATATTAACAAATACTCTTAATGAAAAGAATTAATTTAATTAAAATATTAATATGTCATATTAAAATAATTAGAAAATAATCTAATATTCTTTTATACCACAAATATATCCAATAGAATGATTAAATTTATATATTTATTTTATAATTTTATTTTACACTATTATTATATTAAATTATTATTCTGTAATATCTATTAAATTAAAAATTATAAATAAAAACCAATTAAACCCCAATAAAAAAATAAATTGAAAATGATAATAAATTTATTTTCTATTTTTGACCCAATATGTAGAATTATAAGTCTTTCATTAAATTGAATTAGATCTTTAATAATTTTTTTATTTATACCTAGAACATTTTGAATGATTTCATCACGAATAAAATTCATTTGAATAAAAATTCTAATTAACATTCATAGAGAATTAAAACCTTTATTAAAAAATTTTTTAAATAAAGGAAATACAATAATTTTCTCTTCATTATTTATATTTATTATATTTAATAACTTTTTAGGACTTTTTCCATATATCTTTACAAGAACTAGTCATTTAAGAATATCAATAACATTAGCTTTACCTATATGATTAAGATTAATAATTTATGGTTGAATTAATAAAACTAATCATATATTTACTCATTTAGTACCGCAGAATACCCCATCTATTTTAATACCTTTTATAGTAATTATTGAATCAATTAGAAATATAATTCGAGCTTTAACATTATCAGTACGATTAACAGCTAATATAATTGCAGGTCACTTATTAATAACTCTTTTAAGAAGAATGGGTATTTATATAGAAACTTCATATATTATTATTTTAATTATTATACAATTTATACTACTAATTTTAGAATCAGCTGTATCAATTATTCAAGCATATGTATTTATAATTTTAAGAACGTTATATTCTAGAGAAGTAAACTATGAATAAAATTAATCACCCTTTCCATTTAGTAGATTATAGACCCTGACCATTACTAAGATCATTAAGTACAATAATTTTACTAATAGGATCAATTAAATGATTCCACTATAATAATTATAATTTAATTCTAACAGGAATAATATTAACTTTAATAATTATATTTCAATGATGACGAGATGTTGTTCGAGAAAGAACTTATCAAGGTAAACACACAACTTCCGTAATAAATGGTATACGATGAGGAATAATCCTATTTATTATTTCAGAAATTTTATTTTTTGTATCATTTTTTTGAGCATTTTTTCATAGATCCCTTTCACCAAATATTGAAATTGGAAGAATTTGACCACCTATAGGAATTAAACCTTTCAATCCAATAAATATCCCATTATTAAATACTATTATTTTAGTAACATCGGGAATAACTATTACTTGATCCCATCATAGAATCATAAATAATAAAAAAAAAGAAGCCTTTAAAAGATTATTTATCACAGTTATTTTAGGAATTTTATTTACTACATTACAAATATTTGAATATAAAGAAGCTCCTTTTACTATTGCTGATTCAATTTATGGATCAACTTTTTTTTTAGCTACTGGATTTCATGGGTTACATGTATTAATTGGAAGAACATTCTTATTAATTAACTTAATTCGATTAAAAAAAAATCATTTTTCTATTTTTCATCACTTTGGATTTGAAGCTTCTGCTTGATACTGACATTTTGTTGATGTAATTTGATTATTTCTTTATATTTCAATTTATTGATGAGGAAAATAAATTAATTTTAATTTATTAAATTTATATAATATAAAAAAGTATAATTGATTTCCAATCAAAAAGTCTAAAATTTTAGTATAAATAATTAAATTAAACTATATTATCATTATAATTATTTTTATATTATCAAGAATAATCATAATTATTGCTTCAATATTATCAAAAAAAAGTTTATACGATCGAGAAAAAAATTCACCCTTTGAGTGTGGATTTGATCCAATAAATTTAACACGTATATCATTTTCTATTCGATTTTTTTTAATTACAGTCATCTTCTTAATTTTTGATGTAGAAATTGCATTAATACTCCCAATAATTATTATTTTATCAGTATCAAATTTAGTTTTATGAATACTAATTTCAACCTACTTTATAATTATTCTCATATTAGGAACTTTTTATGAATGAAAATTCGGATCATTAAATTGATTATAATTTAAATAAGGATAATAGTTAAAATATTATAACATTTGAATTGCAATCAAAAATTATTAAATAATTAATTTATCTTAAATCTGAAATAAAAAATTATATTCAGTTTCGACCTGAAATTTAAGTTAACAATTAACTCTGATTTAATAAAAAATAATAATTTTAATTGAAGCCAAAATAGAGGCATATTAATGTTAATAATAAAAATGAAAATATTATTTTCCAATTAAAGAAATATGAAGATTCAAATAAAAGCTTCTAACTTTTTATTTTAACGATTTAATTTCGTTTATATTTCTTTAATAAAATTATTTATACTAATCTTTTATAATTTATATAGTTTAAATTAAAACATTATATTTTCATTATAAAAAAAAGAATTTATTCTTTATAAATAATTAATTGTTTAAAGATCAATACAATCATTTTATCATCTTCAATGATAAGCTTTAAAATTTAAGCTATCTAAACAATCATTAAAAATTAAATTAAAATAAATATAACAAAAATAAAAATTAATATTAAATTAATAATATTATTAAAATAAAAATATAATAAATCAATTAAAGAAGAAATTTTATTTAAATAAAATAAATAACCTTGCCCCAAATAAAATTCAGTTCATTCTTGATCTCCATAAATTATTAATATTTTTCTAAATAATATAAAATTTTTTACTATACCAAAAGTTGAAATAATTGGTAAAAATCACATTGAACTAAAAAATATAATAAATTTATAAAATTTAATATAAAAAATTTTTAAACTTAAATAATAAAAATAATATCCTATAAATACCCCCCCAAAAATTAATATTAAAGGAATTAATTTTAAAGAAATAGGTAAACAAACCATTAAAGGAAAAGGAAATAAAATTCATCTTATAAAACTTCCTCTAAAAATTACTATAATAATTAAACCAAATAAACTTTTATTTAACTCTCTAAATGAATCACTTAATATATTTAAAGAAAATATCTTAGAATTACCAATTATTAAAAAAAAAATTAAACGAAATGTGTACCTTACTGTAAATAAAGAAGAAATAATTAAAATAAAAACAATAAATACATTAAAATTTAATATAAATATAAATTCTAAAATTAAATCCTTAGAATAAAATCCAGATAAAAATGGAAATCCACATAAAGCTAAATTAGAAAAATTAAAACAAATTGAAACTAAAGGTATTTGAGTACAAACTGAACCTATCATACGAATATCCTGTAAATCAAACATTCTATGAATTAAAATACCAGCACATATAAACAATAATGCTTTAAAAAAAGCATGTATTAATAAATGAAAAAAAGCTAACTCCTTAAATCCTAAAAATAAAATTCTTAATATTATACCTAACTGTCTTAAAGTAGAAAGAGCAATAATTTTTTTTAAATCAAATTCAAAATTAGCTCTTAATCCAGCTATAAATATAGTTAATCTAGTAAATAATAAAAATCAAAATTTAAATTCTATATTATGAAATAAATTTTCAAAACGAATTAATAAATAAACCCCTGCAGTTACTAAAGTAGAAGAATGAACCAAAGAAGATACAGGAGTGGGGGCTGCTATAGCAGCAGGTAACCAAGAAGAAAAAGGAATTTGAGCTCTTTTAGTAAAAGAAGCAAAAAAAATAAATAAAGTAATTAACATCATAATATTATCATTCATCATAAAATCTAAATAAAAAATATAATTCCATGAACCATAATTTAATATTCAAGCAATTGATATTAATAAAGCAACATCTCCTACACGATTTGAAAGAACAGTAATTATTCCTGCATTAAAAGATTTTAAATTTTGATAATAAATTACTAAACAATAAGAAATTAATCCTAACCCATCCCAACCTAACAAAATTCTAATTAAATTAGGACTAATAATTAATAAAATTATAGAAAATACAAATATTAATATTAAAAAAATAAAACGATTAAACATTAATTCATTAAATATATAATTTTTTCTATAATATATAATAAAAGAAGAAATAAATAAAACAGTGCTTATAAAAAATAAAGATTTTCAATCTAATAAAATAGTTATAACAATAGAACAAGAATTTAAAGAAAAAATATTATATTCAATAAAGTAAATTAAATCTATAATTATAAAATTTAATCCAAATACAAAAGTTAACATACTAAATAAAAATAAAAAAATAAATAAAATTATTCCTAAATTAATAACTTAAAATAAATTTTATATCTCTGACTCCACAAATCAATGTTTTAAATTAAACTATTTAAGTAATTAAATAAATAAAATAAATATTTCTCTATTTAAAATAAATAAATTTAAAGGAATTCAATGTAATATTAATAAAATAAATTCACGAAAATAACCTTGAGAAAAAGAATAAATTATAAAATTAAAATTTCCATGCTGAGTAAAAGAATACAAATATAAAGAATAAGAAGCACTAAAAAAAGTTAAAAAAATTAATAAAATTAAAGTTAAACTTCTTCAGCTTATTAAACTATTAATTAATATAATTTCACCTAATAAATTTAAAGAAGGAGGAGAAGCTATATTAGAAGAACACATTAAAAATCATCATAAAGTTATACTAGGCATAAAATTAATTAAACCTTTATTAATTAATATACTTCGCCTACCTAAACGTTCATAAATAATATTAACTAAACAAAATAAACCAGAAGAACATAAACCATGAGAAATTATCAATAAATAAGAACCCCTCACACCTCAAGTTAGTAAAGTTATTAAACCTCTTAATAATATTCTTATATGAGCTACAGAAGAATATGCAATTAAAGATTTTAAATCAATTTGATATAAACAAACAAATCTAATAATAATTCCTCCTATTATTCTTACTCTAATTCAAATAAAATTAAATTTATTACATAAACTAACTAAAATATTAAAAATTCGCAATAAACCATAACCCCCTAATTTTAATATTACAGCAGCTAAAATTATTGAACCAGAAATAGGAGCCTCTACATGAGCCTTAGGTAATCATAAATGAACTAAAAACATAGGTATTTTTACCAAAAATGATAAAATCATAAAAAAATAAAGATAATTAAAAGTTAAAAAAATTATACCTTCTATGTATAAATAAAATATTAAAGAAAATTTATTAAAATAAACATAAATAATTGAAATTAATAAAGGTAAAGAAGCAAATAATGTATAAAATAATAAATAAAATCTAGCTTGAATTCGATCTAATTGAAAACCCCAACCAAAAATTATAAACAAAATAGGAATTATTCTTCTTTCAAAAAATAAATAAAATATTAATAAATTTACAACACTAAAAGACAAAAATAAAAAAATTACTATTAATAAAACAACTAAAATAAAATAAGATTTAAATAAATTAAATTCATAAATTATAAATCTAGATATAATCATTAATGAACTAATTCAAAATGTTAATAAAATTAAACCAAAAGATAAAATATCACAACCTAAAAATCTACCCAATTGAAATATATTAAATTTAATTAAATTTATAAATATAAAAATAAAACTTAAAATAAAAAAAAAATTTTGAAATATTCAAAAATTTAAACTAAAAACTAAAGGTATCAAAAATAATAAAAAAAAAAAAATTTTTATCATAATAAATTTTATTATAATAAATTTAAAACTTGAAAATAATCATTTCCATTAAATCGAATCATCAAAATTAAAATTGATAAACCTAATACCCCCTCACAAACTCTAAAAGTTAAAAAAAATATTCTAAAATATAATTCTATACCATATAAATTTAAATAAATAATTATTAAATAAAATAAAATAATTACAATAAATTCTAATCTTAATAAAACTATTAATAAATGAAAACGATTTATTCTAAATCTTAATAGACCAATAAAAAAAATTAAATAAATTAAATTTAATAAATTTGTAATTTCAATGAGTTTTAATAATTTAAAAATAAAATATTGATTTTGTAAATCAAAAATAAGATAATCACTTTTAAAACTTCAGAAAAAAGTTAAACTACTTTTCAATAATTTCCAAAATTATTATTTTTTTATAAACTATATTCTGTATAACAATAACACTATTATTATTATTATTTTTAAATAGAATTAATTTTCTAATATGTAAAACCCCCATATCAATAGGATTAATACTTCTAATCCAAACAAATTTAATCGCTTTAAATTCAGGAATTTCAAGGTTTAACTTTTGATTCTCATACATTATATTTATAATTATATTAGGAGGAATATTAGTAATATTTATTTATGTAACAAGTTTAACATCAAATTTAAAATTTAAATTTAATAAAAAAAACATTTTAATTAATATCTTTTTAACAATAATTACCATATATATAATAAATTATTTAGATTTTAATTGGAACTTAAATAATTTAAATTTTAACTATATAAATTTAGAAATAAATTATATATTAAAATATTCATTAAAAAAAATATTATATTACCCTAATTATAAAATTATAATTATTATAATTAATTATTTATTATTAACATTATTTATCGTAGTAAAAATTATTAAAATTAATAAAGGACCTTTACGAAAAATAATTAATTAATATTTTTAAATTATGAACAAAAATATTATTAAAATAATTAATAATTCATTAATTAACTTACCAACCCCCTCCAATATCTCATCATTATGAAATTATGGATCCCTATTAGGATTATGTTTAATAATTCAACTAATTACAGGAATCTTTTTATCAATACATTATTCAGCAAATGTAGAAATTGCCTTTTCTAGAGTTATCCATATCTGTCGAGATGTAAATAATGGATGAATTATACGAATGATACACGCTAACGGTGCTTCATTTTTCTTCATTTGTATTTATATACATATCAGACGAGGTATTTATTATGGTTCATTCCACTTAATTAATACTTGAATAGTAGGAACAATAATTCTTTTTTTAGTAATAGGTGCAGCATTTATAGGCTATGTTTTACCCTGAGGTCAAATATCATTTTGAGGTGCTACAGTAATTACTAATTTATTATCAGCAATTCCTTATATTGGAACAATATTAGTTCAATGATTATGAGGAGGATTCTCTGTTGATAACCCAACCCTAACACGATTCTTTTCATTTCATTTTATTATTCCATTCATTATCACAGCTATAACAATAATCCACCTTTTAATACTACACACTACAGGATCAAGAAATCCCCTAGGAACAAATAGAAATTTAGATAAAATCCCCTTCCACCCATATTTCACATTCAAAGATATTGTAGGATTTATTATTATATTAATAATTTTAATTAGACTAATTCTAATTTCACCTAATTATTTAGGAGATCCGGATAACTTTATTAAAGCTAATCCTATATTAACACCCCTACATATTAAACCCGAATGATATTTTCTATTTGCATATGCCATTTTACGTTCAATTCCAAATAAATTAGGGGGGGTAATTGCACTACTAATATCAATCATAGTTTTAATAACTTTACCCTTTTTTCACATAAAAAATTTTAAAAGAATTACATTTTATCCATTTAATCAATTTTTATTCTGAATATTTATTTGCATAGTAATTTTATTAACATGAATTGGAGCAAATCCTGTAGAAGACCCTTTTATTATAATTGGACAAATTATTACAATTTTTTATTTTTCATATTTTATCATTAATCCAATTATTACTAAAATATGAGATTATCTTCTAAACTAATATATATATATATATATATATATACATATATATATATATATATATATATATATCATTAAAAATCAATGAACTTGAAATAAGTATATGTTTTGAAAACATATTAAAAAAGTTTAACCTTTTATTGATTTTACTTAATTTATTTTAAATTAAAATAATATAAAAAAAAAATTTCAATATTAAAATAAAAATTAAATAATTTAATGAAACAGGTAAAAATCTTTTCCAAGCTATCATTATTAATTTATCATACCGTAATCGGGGTAATGTTCCTCGAATTAAAACAAATAAATAAGAAAAAAAAACTAACCCAATATAAAATAATAAATTGAATAAATTTCCCCCTAAAAACATTAATATAAATAATATTCTTATAAACAAAATTCTTGAATATTCAGCTATAAAAATTAAAGCAAAACCCCCACTTCTGTATTCAACATTAAACCCCGAAACTAACTCAGACTCACCCTCAGAAAAATCAAAAGGAGTACGATTAGTTTCAGCTAAACAAATAACAAATCATACAATAACTAAAGGAAATATAATAAAAAAAAAATAATAATTTAACTGAAAAAAATAAAATTCTAAAAATCTAAACCTTTCAATTAAAAAAATAAAAAATATTAAAATTGTAATTATACTAACTTCATAAGAAATAGTCTGAGCAACTGAACGTAAACCCCCTAATAAAGAATATTTAGAATTTGAAGACCAACCAGAAATTATAATTGAATAAACTCTAATTCTAGTACAACAAAAAAAAAAAAGAATTCTTAAATTAAAAGAATTCATGTTAGTAAAATAAGGAATAATTATTCATAAAATTAATGATAAAAATAATCTAAATACAGGAGAAAAATAATAAGGATAATAATTAGATATTAAAGGAAATATTTGTTCTTTAGAAAATAACTTAATTGCATCACAAAAAGGTTGACAAATCCCCATTAATCTAACTTTATTAGGACCCTTACGAATTTGAACATATCCTAAAATTTTACGTTCAAATAAAGTTAAAAAAGCAACACCAATTAAAACTATAATTAATAAAACTAAAACTCTCAAAATTCTTAAATATAATTCAACTAAATTAATTACTACTTGTATAATTTTTTATACATAAATAAATTCTAAATTTATTACACTTTTCTGACAAAATAGTTATTACAATTAATTTAAATCATAAAATAAATTTTAAATTTTAATTTAATTCCTTTCGTACTATAAATTTTTTATAAATTTAAGGATAGAATCCAACCTGGCTTACACCGGTCTGAACTCAGATCATGTAAAATACTAAAGGTCGAACAGACCCAAAACTTAAACTTCTACACCTAAGTTAAATTTTAATCCAACATCGAGGTCGCAATCTCTTAAATCGATAAGAACTCTAAAAAAATTACGCTGTTATCCCTAAGGTAATTTAATCTATTAATCCAAAAAATAGGATCAAAAATCCATTAATTTATGTATAATTTTATAATAAAAAAGTTTAATTAATTTTTCTATCACCCCAATAAAATAATTTATTTAATTTAAAATAAAATTTAATAAATTAAATAAAATAAATTATAAAACTCTATAGGGTCTTCTCGTCCTTTAAAATCATTTAAGCTTTTTAACTTAAAAATTAAATTCAATACAAATTTTTATAAGACAGCTTATATCTTGTCCAATCCTTCATGCCAGCCTTCAATTAAAAGACTAATTATTATGCTACCTTTGCACAGTCAAAATACTGCGGCTATTTAAATAATTAAATTCATTGAGCAGATCATATTTTAAATTATATTCAAAAAACAATGTTTTTGTTAAACAAGCAAATATAAAATTTTGCCGAATTCCTTAAAAAAACCTTTCAAATATTAAATAATTTTTTACATTTATAATTTACTAATTTCATCATTTTTAAATAAACTTAATAATTAAATTTATAATTTTAATAAAAAATTAAAAGAAAAAAAAATTATATTTAAATTTTAAATAATAATAAATTAAAACATTTTTATTTTTAAAAACTATTCTTAAGCCTATAATATATTAAAAAATTTATCTTATATAAAAAAATTTATAATAATTTACTTTAAAGCTTATCCCTTAAAATATTTATATTAAATTAAAATAAAAAAAAATAAAATTAATATTTTTAATTTAATATATAAATTAAATTTATTTATTAAAAAATTAAATAACTTTAAAAACGAATAACATTTCATTACTAAATTTTTATTAAAAATAATAATATCACATTAAAAATTATAAAAAATTAGATCTTTTAAATTAGAAAAAAATAAAATAAATATAATAATTTTAATAAACCCTGATACACAAGGTACATAAATTAAATATTACTTTATTAAAAATTAATTTTCATAAATATTTAAAAAATTCTTTCACAATACTATTTAACTATAATAAATTTAAATTTTTTCTATAAAATATACAAAAACTTAAAAAATAATTTTATTTAAATTAATTAACAAAATTACAAAACAATTAAACTAAAATAATAATTAAATTAATCAAATTATATTGAATTAAACAATAATCTTTTTATTGTAAATAAAACTCTTTAAACTAAGATTTAATTTGTTACATTCTAAGTACATTTTCCAATACACTTACTTTGTTACGACTTATCTCATTTTAAGTATAATGAGAGCGACGGGCAATATGTACATATTTAATTCTTAATTCAAATTAATTTAATAATTTAATTTTACTATTAAGTCCACTTTCATTCTAATTTTTCAATTAAAAATTCATATAAATAAAATTTTATTGTAATTCATTTAAACTTTAATATAACTGCACTATGATCTGAAATAAATTTTTATAAAAAATATTAAAAATTATTATTTCTTAAAAAATATTTTGATAACGACAATAAACAAGTTAAAAAATAAAGTAAGGTTTCATGAGGATTATCAATTAATAAACAAATTCCCCTAATTAGATTTAAATACCGCCAATTTTTTTAAGTTTAAAGAAAATAACTAATAATCCTTAAAATTTTAAATTTTAATTCTAAAATAATAGGGTATCTAATCCTAGTTTAATATTTAGATTTCATAAATTAAATAATAAAAAAAAATAAATTTATATAATAAAAATTTCACCTAATTATTAAAAATATATTAAATAAATAATAAATAAAATTTATAAATTAATAATATTTAATTACATAAATTGTCTAACCGCAGCTGCTGGCACAATTTTTGCCTATATTAAAATAATTAATAATTCTAAAATTATTTAATTATTAAAATCAAATGCTGCAAATAATTTATAATAAATAATATTTATTTTTTTAAAATAAATAATTTTCATACCCACAAAAATTTACATGCAAAATAATCATTAAATAAATAATCAAACCAAAATCAAACTTTCTATTAATTTCATAAAAATATATTTTATAGTGTAAAATGCACAAAGATTTTTGATATCTTAAGATTTAGTTTAATTCTAATTAAAATAAAAAGAAAAAAATTTAAATTTTTATAAATGAGGTATGAACCCAATAGCTTATTTAGCTTATCTTTTTAAATAAAAATCTTAATAGTATAAAACTATAATTATAGAATTGCATTCTAATGTTATTTTATTTAACTACAAGATTATGTATATATATATATATATATAACTAAACT